AAGTAAGGTAGACAAAAATCCTTCTTTTTCTTTGAACCCATCCAATCAAAAATTCCCCAATTCTCAAACAAAGGAGAATAGAAGAAATAATACTTTCATAGAATATCTTAATTAAATTATATGTAATGATCAATGAATTCGGCTGAATTCTATATCTACACGCGTAAAAATCCTAGCAAGAATCTAATCTATTCTATAAAAATTTTATATATAAAATTGCCCTGTAATTGACCAAGACCCAATACTAATATTATTCTTTATTAGTGTAGAATGGAAATATAGATGGGGCGTGGCCAAGTGGTAAGGCAACGGGTTTTGGTCCCGGTATTCGGAGGTTCGAATCCTTTCGTCCCAGGTAGATACATTGTATCAGAGTAAAAGTTTATTTTGAAAGTAACGTTATGTTTAAATGCCTAATATTCGATAGAATGTCATTCTTGTTTCTTTTATAATTTTTATAATTTTGAATGATTCTTTTATGAATCATATCTTTGTTTTTCACAACATACAGATATTACTAAATATATTTGTTTGTCATCAAGATATGATGGGAACATAGGTCACACCCTAGTTGAATTCAACTAATTTAAAAATAAAGTATGGGCGTATTTTTCATCATATGTTCATTCCATTCATATTGAAGGGGTTTATAGCTACTTAATTTGAAGAAAAAACCTTACGTCTCATATCTTTTTAAATTTTCAACGATACATTTTATTTTAAATTACACTAAGAAAGAGCACTTCTTTCCTATATACTATATCTTATTATTTATCCATTCAAATTAAACTTACAAAAATGGGGGTAGCCAAATTATTAGGATCTCTTTATTCTAAACAAGAGGGGGGTTATTACATTCAATTAATGGGATTAAGTCTCTTAAGACAAGACTGGGTTTGGGTAAACTAAAAAATTAGGAGCAAGCGCCGAATCTGGACTTGTTTGTCTTTGTCCCTAGAGAGTATCCTTTCCCCAAAAGGTATCCTTTTTTATTTTTGTTCTGATTCAGCATTCCCAGAGAGTCATGGGATAGATAGTTCTTAATTAGTAACAGTAACAGGAGGTCCTCATTTAAATATATGTATATCTGTGTATGTCCGAATCTCATTAATAACGAATCCAGTTACATATGTAACGGATCCATAATAAAGACTGTAGTTCAGTCTATCTCATAGGTACGAAAAACCACTAATTAGTTCATCTTATCTTATTAATAAAATTCGAATCGAAAGAACAAGTACTTAAATATTCTCTTCGATCGGTCTTTTTTATCTATCTCACACAAAAAAATAAAAATGGGTTTTTTTTTCAATCCATTTATCTGCTTTAAATCGTTGATGGTTCAATTCGAAAAGAAACAGATATTTTAATTTTTTTAATAAAAAGTAAAGTTAAAGTGTTGCATTCATACAATAACATACAATAATAGGTGGGGTCTTGCTAAGATTGCTTAAAAAAAATTTTTGCCATCTTTGTATAGAAGAATTTGTATAGAAGAAAAAGGGTATAGATTAATATGTTTATGTATCGACGGAACCAATGACTATTCATGATTCCATAATTGAATCAATTCCATATGGGTTCCAAATTAGAGGAATTTTTTGTTATGGTAAAACTTCGTTTGAAACGCTGTGGTAGAAAGCAACGTGCGACTTGAAGGACACGATCCGGTGTGGATTTTTATTCTTACATCCGCCATCTTTTCTATTAATGAAGGTGCTCTTGACCCGACATCTGTTCTGTTTTCACTAGAATCCTTTTTTTGTTAGGTTGTAATGAATATAGTACATGATGGAGCTCGGGTAGAAAGTATGGATTCATCTTTCAGGGGGCAAGAATCTAGGGTTAATACCAATCAATAAATTGGAACAACTTTGTAAGTATATCAATATAGAAATTGAAAGGATCCGATTCAGTCAAGTTTTTAATTCAAAAGTAAAATTTGTTGAAATTGAGAAAAGTCTTTCGATTCAAAGTGTATCACGCGGGAATCGAGCGTTTATATGATTCTTTGATTTGATAGAAAGAAATCACAAAAGGGGTATGTTGCTGCCATTTTGTAAGGATTAAGAAGCACCGAAGTAATGTCTAAACCCACTGATTTAAAACAAAAAAAAGGATCCCAGAACAAGGAAACACCGTTTTTTCAATTGTCTCAATAACTGGATAATAATAAAGATTAAATGAGACAAGCAAGAGGGGGTTAAAGACCATTCAAAAATGAAATAAATTGCCTAAAGATTTTTTTTTCTTTTAAGCTCTTTGAGAATTATCCAACTTGAGTTATGGGTACAAATGATTTTTATTTTTTCAGGAAGGAGGAAGAAAAAAATGAGTTAAATCCCATTCTAATTTATTTTATCAACCCCTTTGCCAGAAATTATAATTCTATACGTAGACAAAACTCCAAATCATTTTTTCTCGAGCCGTACGAGGAGAAAACTTCCTATACGTTTCTAGGGGGGGGTCTTTTTCATTTACTTAGATCTATCCCAATGAGCCGTCTATCGAATCGTTGCAATTGATGTTCGATCCCGAAGAGAAGGAAGAGATCTTCGGAACGTAGGTTTTTATGATCCGATAAAGAATCAAAGTTATTTAAACGTTCCTGCTATTCTATATTTCCTTGAAAAGGGCGCTCAGCCCACAGGAACTGTTTGGGATCTTTTAAAAAAGGCAGAGGTTTTTAAGTAACTTGGTCCTAATCAAACAAAATTTAATTAAGGAAATAAAGAAATAGAAAGGGATAGTAATTCTTATATAAATTTTTATATATATACTTTTTTCCTTTTTTGGATTCTACTCATATCTATTTTTCATTGCTTCTATAAAATCTCATGTTCTAGAACGACAAAACTCGAGTTGCTTGATCCTAATAAAATTCTGGGAGTTCCTTCAATTGGTCGGTTTTCGTTGAAACTATACTAATAAGTAATAACCAAGGAATCCTCCCCTTTGTTTATTCTAGTTACTTATTATTGATTATTGATTCAATCTGATATTTTTTTCTACTTGGTCTTTTTTTATTCCTCTATCTAAACTTTTTTCAGCTATGTAGTGCCAATCTAACACAAGCCCTTTTTTAATAGTATTGAAATAAATTCCATTTTTTTTTTTGTTTTTCCATTGTATTATTTTCTCAACATTTATATTGACAACAGTGTATCGAACAAATATAATTCATCGTGATAAGTAGATAAATTTCTTTTTGTCCGAGCGGTTTGATTTTTACCTTATATTATTCAAATGGTGGGATTCCTTGAATTCTCTTTGATATAATAAGAATAGGGGTTTTGATTTAAAAGTCGATAACATAAGAACGAAGAGGTGGTCTATAAATTTTGACGTTTATCTATCTTTTTTTTTGATTGTATTTACATAAACTTTTTCTATTCGGGTTGCTAACTCAACGGTAGAGTACTCGGCTTTTAAGTGCGGCTAGGATCTTTTACACATTTGGATGAAGCGAGGGATTCGTCCATACCATCGGTAAAGTTTGGAAGACCACGACTGATCCTGAAAGGGAATGAATGGAAAAAATAGCATGTCGGATCAACGAAGAGTTCTGAGAATATTTCATTCTTTCCGAATCGGTACAAACCGTTGTGTTCTTTTTTGAAACGGAACAAAATGAATTCAATTTCAAGTTGGGTCGGATGAATAAATGGATATAGAGCCCTAATGGCTTCAATTTATTTATTTATTGATATTATTATTGATTATAGGGAAAAAGCAACGAGCTTCTGTTCTTAATTTGAACGATTACCCGATCTAATTAGACGTTAAAAATTTATTAGTGCCTGATACGGGAAGGGATTATCCCATGAACGAATTCTTTATATTTTAATGAATCCTAACTATTGACATTTTCCATTATGGAATAGAAATGTGTGTGTAGAAGAAACAGTATATTGATAAAAAAATTCCAAAATCAAAAGAGCGATTAGGTTGAAAAAATAAAGGATTTCTAAGTCTTTTGTTATCCTATAACGAACATAACTTATTCGTTTAAATGGAAAAGAGAGGATAGATAATCCGTTGATAAGTTTACCTGTATCCCCGAGGTATCTATTCGTTTATTACTCTAATACCTCGTTTTGACTGTATCGCACTATGTTTCATTGATAAACCCCAAAATCCTCTACCTTTAGTTCAACTATAATTTCAAATGGAGGAATTCCAAAAATATTTAAAGCTAAATAGATCTCAACAACACTACTTCTTATATCCACTTATCTTTCAGGAGTATATTTATGCACTTGCGCATGATCATGGTTTAAATAGAAATAGATCCGTTTTGTTGGAAAATGCAGGTTCTAATAAGTTTAGCTTACTAATTGTGAAACGTGCAATTGAGCGAATGTATCAGTATGAACAGAATCATTTGATTCTTTTTGCTAATGATTTTACCCAAAATACCTTTTTTGGGCGCAACAAGAATTTTAATTTTCAAATGATATCAGAAGGATTTGCAGTCATTGTAGAAATTCCGTTTTATCTCCGATTATTATCTTCGCTAGAAAGGAAAGGAATAGTTAAATCTCATAATTTACGATCAATTCATTCAATATTCCCTTTTTTAGAGGACAAATTTTCACATTTAATTTATGTGTTAGAGATACTAATACCCTACCCAGTCCATCTGGAAATATTGGTTCAAACTCTTCGCTACTGGGTAAAAGACGCTTCTTCTTTACATTTTTTAAGATTCTTTCTCCACGAGTATATTTGTAATACTCCAAATAAAGCCAGTTCTTGTTTTTCAAAAATAAATCAAAGGTTTTTCTTCGTCCTATATAATTCTCATCTATGTGAATACGAATCCATCTTCGTCTTTCTTCGTAACAAATCTTCTCATTTATGCTCAACGTCTTCTGGAACCCTTCTTGAACGAATCTTTTTATATGGAAAACTAGAACATCTTGGACTTGTAGAAGCTTTTGCTAAGGCCTTTCAGGACAATCTATGGTTGTTTAAGGACCCTTTCATGCATTATATTA